CGTAACTGTCCATAGGAGAAAGAATAGGTAGGGATGACAGGATTTGAACCTGTGACATTTTGTACCCAAAACAAACGCGCTACCAAGCTGCGCTACATCCCTTTTAAAAATTGTTGTACAGTGTCATTGTATAAAATACATGTCTTGTTTTCCACATCCTTCTTTTTTGCTCTACCTATATAGATAGGTAGAGAATGTTCTTGTCATTTTTTTAGGGAGCGGCAAAATTGAATCTGCTGGGTCATTGTACATATGCATTTTAGTTAGTAATTCCTAATTCTAATTTTATTTCAAGCAAAAACAAATGATCTTGAACTAAAATATCAGGTTATCTATGATCTATATATTAGAATATCGAACTAGGACTATATATGTATTACAATATACAATACAAATAAAGAATTAAAATAAATAAGAAAAAAAATAGAAAATAAAAGAAGAAGGAGGATTTTAAATGCGAGATATAAAAACATATCTCTCAACGGCACCTGTGCTAACCACTCTATGGTTTGGGTCTTTAGCAGGTCTATTGATAGAAATTAATCGTTTATTTCCGGATGCCTTGTCATTCCCCTTTTTTTCATCCTGATTGAATTCTTGTATTGATCTGTGAAGAAATGAAGAAGATTTGAGATACAATTCTACATAACATGGCTCCAATTTTGCTTCCTTTTTCTTTCCTATCCTAAAAAAAAAGAAAGAGAAAGAGTGTATCGAACCTCAGTCAAAATACAGTGAATCTACGATAGAATTTGGGGGAAAAGAAATGGAAATGTGGATCCAGTCTAGGGGCGACGAAATTTTAACATAGAAAGAATAAAATACTGAGATTAGGATAGGAATAATTCATAGTTAGAAAAAATTGTATTAATTAATTATTACGATATTCTTAATATTCTTCTATTAATGAATATGACTCTTTTTCTTTATAGTTAGAGTAATTAATATAGTAATTAATAGTAATTCTATTTTAGATTATAGTACTCCGAAGTCATTCGAATTCTAATAATTCGAAAAAGAAAATATTTAAAAATTCCATTTCTAGTTAGTAACTTTTATTAATATAGTCTAGATATAGAATATAGATTCTTTTTTTTTTTTATTTTGATTTGGTTCGGATCAAAAAGAAAATGAAGAGAGTTCTAAAGTGAAGTCGATCCAAAATGAAAAGGAGGTTCATGGCCAAGGGTAAAGATATCAGAATTATAGTGATTTTGGAATGTACCTGTTGTGTTCGAAAGGGTGTCAATAAAGAATCGCCGGGCATTTCTAGATATATTACTCAAAAGAATCGACACAATACACCCAATCGACTAGAATTTAGAAAATTTTGTCGCTATTGTCAAAAGTATACGATTCATGGGGAAATAAAGAAATAGGTGGAACGGAATGTGTGTGTGATTTTTCCAAGTAGCGGGAAGAGTAAGAGCTTTACATCTTAACATATATAATACAAACCAAATCCTATTTTGGTCGAATCTTAAATGAATAAGAAAAAAAGATAATTCTATTTTATAGATTCTTTTATATAGAAGGAATAAACAAACAAGGAATAAGCAAACCATGGATAAATCCAAACAACCTTTTCGTAAATCCAAGCGATCTTTTCGTAGGCGTTTACCCCCAATTGGATCGGGGGATCGAATCGATTATAGAAACATGAGTTTAATTAGTCGATTTCTTAGTGAACAAGGAAAAATCTTATCTAGACGGACGAATAGGTTGACCTTGAAACAACAACGATTAATTACTCTTGCTATAAAACAAGCTCGTATTTTATCTTTGTTACCTTTTCGTAATAATGAGAAACAATTGGAGAGAGTGGAGTCGATCCCTAGAACTACTGGTCCTAGAATCAAAAATAAATAGATATACTCCTCAAAACTCCAATCGGAACTCAAGCTTATATTAATGTTTTGCTCGAAAAAACTAGAATCCAGATTTGATTCTTGTATTATAAAAAAGGAAAAATGGGAAAGAAATCTTTTTTTATTGAAAAATGTTCGTTATTTCTTTTTCTTCTATCTTCCCGGAGTCCTTTCTCCGGGAAATCCTGTTTCAATCATTCTTGTTTCATGTATAATAGATTCTATTAAGATTCTTTTATTCCTTTATTTGATTTGTATTTTTTTTTATTTTTGATTGATGATTTTATTTGAAATAATATCAAAACAATTCTTATTTGATAGGGCTATTTGCGCAAGTATTTTACGATTCAGAAGCAATTGTCTCTTGTACAGATTGTTGATGAATAGGCTATAACTATAGAATAGCCTATCCTCACGAGTTACCGCATTTATCCGAGTGATCCACAAACGACGAAAATCTCTCTTTTTCCTGCTCCTATCTCGATGAGAGGAAACCAAAGCTCTCATTCTTTGTTGAGTAGTCGTTCGAGTAAGTCTTGAATGAGCCCCTATAAAGGTTGATGCAAATAAACGAATCTTTTTTCGACGTCTCCGAGCTGTATATCCTCGTTTAACTCTGGTCATTGAATCAAATGAAACTTTCTTGAATAACTAATTGATTTCTCTTCTTTCAGTCATCCTTTTCTTCCGGTCAATTAATAACAAAACGGATTCTTCCGATATATAAAATATAAATTCCAATGGCTTTTGCGACTATGACCTTCCCGACCACGATTTTTTCTTTCTTCAAGGTATCTCGCCTGGAAATAAGAAATTCGACTGCTACTAAATAAAAAAGAATAGTGGGTTTCCTCGTTTCTATGGCAACTTCTGAAACGGTGAGGCCCTCTCTATACACCGGAGCCTCTTCTTTCATTTCATTTTATTGTGAACTTGTATAGTTCACACTCTTTGGCTCTACCCATCCATTTTTCAATTAGAATTCTTTTTTCAATTCTAATTAGAAAGTAATAGTCCTTTTCACAAAAAAAGCTATCCATACAGTGACGGCATTTAATTCTGAAAGTTCGCTAGGTAGCTGACCCTGTTAGTCCGTTTTTTCAAGAAAAGGAATAGGAGCATAACCTTTTTCCTCCGCTTAATGGATAACTATTTGTTACCAATGGAGAATTCCTTCTCATCTCAAACGGAGTGATTGGATTTGCACCAATAGAAACCATAAATTCATAACATAATTAAGTAGATGATATATCTTCATTTTTAGATACTAGTAAATGAAATGGCCGTCTTCCACTCTATCTATCCTAATTCATTGATAGTGGTCGTTGATACTTTTGCATTTCTTCAAACTCATCATAATCTGAACTGAACGAGTCGCACATACACCCTAGTACATGTTCCTCGACGCTGAGGACATCCTCGAAGAGCGGGAGATTTCGTGACATTTCTTATTGGCTGTCTTGCGTTTCTAATAAGTTGTTTAATGGTTGGCATGGCGTGTCTATAGAATCTCATTCTAGATAGAATAGAGCGGTTGGCTTAGATCGATCTTAACCTGATGGTTGATGATTATGAATGATTTCTATTCACACGGAAATTTCGAATTTTTAAACGGAATTCGTATATTTATATGGAATCCATAGTATTTTCATTTTCGATCGCTACAAGATCAACGATGCCATGAGTTTGGGCTTCTGTTGCTGACATAAAAACATCCCTTTCCATATCTTCGGATATAACCCATAAAGGGTTGCCCGTTCTTTGTACATAAACTTTTGTGAGAGTTTCGCGAAGCTTCAATAGTTCTTCTGCTTCCAGGATAAAATCCCCTGCTTGTGCCTCGTAAAAAGAGCTAGCAGGTTGGTGAATCATAACCCTGATGATATTGATATAACATCATGAATGGTTCTTCTATCTATATATCGCACGATTGGGTTAAAGTAAGGGGTAATCAAAATAACAATAAAAAATAGAATTAAACAACCGTACGGGCATCTTTTGTACATTGCATACGGCTCTGCAATGGAATTTATTTTTTCGATAGAAGAAATTCTATCGAAAAGAAGAAAAAGAACCCATCCGATCCAAATCGTTAAATGATCCATTTACCACCCTTCCTTTCGTAGTAGTAAAAAAGATACTATGATGGTTCTGTTGCTTTATATGTTTATCTATTTATCTCATCTATGGTTTAGCAATCCCAAAGTTTCTTTTTGATATGATCCAAGAAGGAGAAAATGATTTTTTCCATTTTTTTTACTCTTTCTCTCATAACATAAAAATAAGAAAGATACTTCTGGTGTGGAAGAATAATGGTTTGTGACGCTTAAATTGACTCTTGCTTGACACATAAAATCAACTTGGGAATAACCCTTCTTTCATACTACTATCTCGATACAAAATCTCATGTTAGAAAAAAAAAACACTAATGGTTTGTTCATATCGAACTCGGAGTGCCATGCTATTATTACTTATTCTTTATTTGATTCATATTCGATACAGCGAAGGCATAGTATTTTTTTTCTCAAATAAAAAAACTCATTGGCGCCAAGCGTGAGGGAATGCTAGACGTTTGGTAATTTCTCCTCCAACCAGAATGAAAGATCCCATTGAAGCGGCTAATCCCATACATACTGTATGTACATCCGGTGACACAAATTGCATAGTATCATAAATGGCTATTCCTGGTATTACCCATCCGCCTGGAGAATTTATAAACAAATAAAGATCCCTAGTATCATCTTCTATGCTGAGATATACCATGAGACCAACAAGTTGATTCGATATCTCGCTATCAACCTCTTGACCTAAAAAAAGTAATCTTTCTCGATGAAGTCGGTTGATTAGGGCAAAATTGTATCCCTGAGGAACCGTACGTGCACCTTTGGATGCATACGGTTCGAAAGAATTGCGAAAAAAAATCAATGTATTGATTCCAGTCCTATTTCTTTTTTTTTTAACATGAGTTTTGCCCTCCTTCCCTATATTCTATAATGTAGAAAATCAAAAAGAATTTTATGAACTTATTGAACTAACTTCTCATTGATGTATTGTTTCATCGAAATTCAAATTACGATGTAATTTTCTTGTTCCTGAATGGACCCTTTCAATTCTTTTAGGTTCTTGTTCTACTCCGGGGGAAGATTTGCCCGAATTCCATTTGCGCATATAGGTCAAATGATTCCAGTACCACTTCTTTTTTTTTTTTCAATTGTTTCATAACTTTCCCCAAAATATTCGATGTATTAATAATACTACTCCATTGGTAGGCAGTTTTATATTATCCCTATAGTAAGTATAGTAATAGTCTATGATACAAGTGGTAATCGTGTAATCATCATATATTCTACATAATAGATTATATTAGAATATTCTATTCTAGTTCTATTATAGTAAGTATAGTAAGTTATATTATATTCTATTTCATTATTAATTTTTATTGAATTATTAATGAATTTCATAATTTATTAATACTTTAATTCAATTTCTATTTTATTTTTATATTCTTTATTTAATATTTCTTATTTAATTATCTAATATTATTATATTTTTTCTATTTCTATTTAATATTTATTATTTATATTACTACATTTACACTCCCATTCTATTACTTTTACTCTTACCATTTCCAATTTGGTATTCTCTGAACGGAGCCTGGATACTTTATCAGTCCAAGTAAACCATCAATTATTTTAATTGATAATATTCATCCCCAATAGGAATTATTGTGCTTCACGCTCCGAATTATTGATTGTTCAATCAATACAAGATTGAATATATATTTATTGGATTGGGCGAAATAGAGAATACTCGATCGGGGGAGATAATGGGGAAATACCATATGACCCATATGTCTGACAAGTCGCACTATACGTCAACCCAAGCTGCATCTTCCTCTCCAGGATTCCGAAAAGGTACTTTTGGAACACCAATGGGCATTAAGATAAAGAAAAAATGAAGTACTATACTTTACTTTAATATGGAAACGTAACAATGGGTTTTATTGTCTTCATCATTTTTTCTCTTTCTTTTCTATTTTTATATCTTTTAATTTTCTTTCTATTTTCTATAATATATAGAATATAAAATTCTAATATAGAATAGAATATAGAACTTAATATTATTAGATATAATATTATTAGATAGATATATTATTATCTAGATAGAATTAGAGTATATATTAAGTATATAGATTCTAATTTAGAATATTAGTATATACTTTATATATAGGAATATAGGACTGGAAGGTTCATAGAGGAAGACAGAATGAATAAAGAAAAATTGTAACGAACGGGATCGATCGGATCAGCCGATTGTTCGAATGATTTCGAATTATAAAAAGTATCTATGCAGCATTCTTTTTCCCTCAAAATCCTCCCATTGCGTATTGGTACTTATCGAGTATAGAATAAGATCTGTTTCTCTTTGTTCTTCTAAATAGAAATAAATAGAATTGTTCCCTTCTCTTTCTATTTTCAAATTCTTTCTATTCTATTTCATTAAAAATAAAAGAAGGGAATACAAATAAATATAAATCTTTTGCTATACAAAATCTACCGAACAGGTGAAATACACGGTCTAGTCTTTTCCAATGCGATAAAGTTACATAATGTCTATTTCTTTTTCAGAAAGGGGTATTTACATGGGTTTGCCTTGGTATCGTGTTCATACTGTTGTATTGAATGATCCCGGTCGATTACTTTCTGTCCATATAATGCATACAGCTCTAGTTTCTGGTTGGGCCGGCTCGATGGCTCTATATGAATTAGCGGTTTTTGATCCCTCTGACCCTGTTCTTGATCCAATGTGGAGACAAGGCATGTTCGTTATACCCTTCATGACTCGTTTAGGAATAACCAATTCGTGGGGGGGTTGGAGTATCTCGGGAGGAACTATAACGAATCCGGGCATTTGGAGTTATGAAGGCGTGGCAGGGGCACATATTTTGTTTTCTGGCTTGTGCTTCTTGGCAGCTATCTGGCATTGGGTGTATTGGGACCTAGAAATATTCTGTGATGAACGTACGGGAAAACCTTCTTTGGATTTGCCCAAGATTTTTGGAATTCATTTATTTCTCTCAGGAGTCGCTTGCTTTGGCTTTGGTGCATTTCATGTCACAGGCTTATATGGTCCTGGAATATGGGTGTCTGATCCTTATGGACTAACTGGAAAAGTACAATCTGTAAATCCAGCGTGGGGTGCGGAAGGTTTTGATCCTTTTGTTCCGGGGGGAATAGCTTCTCATCATATTGCAGCAGGTACATTGGGCATATTAGCGGGTTTATTTCATCTTAGTGTCCGTCCGCCTCAACGTCTATACAAAGGATTACGCATGGGTAATATTGAAACTGTGCTTTCCAGTAGTATTGCTGCTGTTTTTTTTGCAGCTTTCGTTGTTGCTGGAACTATGTGGTATGGTTCAGCAACTACCCCAATCGAATTATTTGGCCCCACTCGTTATCAGTGGGATCAGGGGTACTTCCAGCAAGAAATATATCGAAGAGTTGGGGCCGGACTAGCCGAAAATCTGAGCTTGTCGGAAGCTTGGTCTAAAATTCCCGAAAAATTAGCTTTTTACGATTACATTGGTAATAATCCGGCGAAAGGGGGATTATTCAGAGCAGGTTCAATGGATAATGGGGATGGAATAGCTGTTGGGTGGTTAGGGCACCCCATATTTAGAGATAAAGAAGGGCGCGAACTCTTTGTACGTCGTATGCCTACCTTTTTTGAAACATTTCCGGTAGTTTTGGTAGATGGAGACGGAATTGTGAGGGCCGATGTTCCTTTTAGAAGGGCAGAATCCAAGTATAGTGTTGAACAAGTAGGGGTAACTGTTGAATTCTATGGTGGCGAACTCAATGGAGTCATTTATAGCGATCCTGCTACTGTAAAAAAATATGCTAGACGTGCCCAATTAGGTGAAATTTTTGAATTAGACCGGGCTACTTTGAAATCTGATGGTGTTTTTCGTAGCAGTCCAAGGGGTTGGTTCACTTTTGGGCATGCTACGTTTGCTTTGCTCTTCTTTTTCGGACACATTTGGCACGGCGCCAGAACCTTGTTCAGAGATGTTTTTGCCGGTATTGATCCAGATTTGGATGCTCAAGTGGAATTTGGAGCATTCCAAAAACTTGGAGATCCAACTACAAGGAAACAAGTAGTCTGATACAAAATTCCTTTGCCATCTTTTGTCTCTATTTATTTTATTTTATTCTAGTATTTAGAGTATATAAATTTAGATTTCTATTATATTTATATATAGTATTTAGCTATTTAGTATTTTTAATTTGTTAATTTCTATAATTAAGCTAGAATTTCTCTTTTCTATATTAATTGAATCTATTATCTATTTCATATTCAATATTTCCTAATATATTAATTGAATTATATATTAATCTAATTATTAATCTAATTATTAATCTAATATACTAATACTAAATATATAAATAGATAGAAATAGAATAATATATTCTATTAGACTATTAGAATAATATTATATAAATAGTTAGAAATAGAATTAAGAATAATAAAATATAAATATAGAAGAAATAGAATTAATAAGATATGACTATATCTATATCATAGTATATATATATACTATATAGATAGTAATAGTTAGTAATAGTTAGTAATAGTAAATTGTAAATCTCAATTTAGAATTTCTTTAGTAAATGATCCAAAATGAATAGGTGTGGAAGCTATAATTGTAAACCACGATCGAATCTATGGAAGCATTGGTTTATACATTCCTCTTAGTTTCAACTTTAGGGATAATTTTTTTCGCTATCTTTTTTCGAGAACCACCTAAAGTTCCAACTAAAAAAATGAAATAATTTTTCATTATTTCCATTGAAGTAATGAGCCCCATATTCATATTGGGGCTCATTACTTCAACTAGTCCCCATGTTCTTCGAAGGGATCTCTTAATTTTTGAGAGGGTTGCCCAAAAGCGGTATATAAGGCATACCCAGTAAAGCTTACAAGTAATCCGGATATGGAGATGGCGACTAGGGTTGCTGTTTCCATTTTTTCGATAATTTCAAGATCACAAAGGATCACGATAATGTCGTTTATTTACAACTACAACGGAATGGTATACAAAGTCAACATATTTCAACCCATGATGAAAGAGGATTTATGGCTACAAAAACCGTTGAGAGTAGTTCTAGTTCTAGATCTGGGCCAAGACGAACTGGCGTAGGGAGTTTATTGAAACCATTGAATTCGGAATATGGAAAAGTAGCTCCAGGGTGGGGGACTACACCACTTATGGGAGTTGCAATGGCTTTATTTGCAATATTTCTATCTATTATTTTAGAAATTTATAATTCATCTGTTTTACTGGAAGGAATTTCAATTAATTAGTTCATAAAAACTAGGAAGTCCTAGTTTTTCAATCAAAAAATAGTATTTTACTTATACTTACTTAATGCTTAAAATACTTAATACTTCAACTTAATATTACCTAAGACTTGGATTTCATTCTGGTAGTTCGATCGTGAAATTTATTTGTTTCGATATTTCATTTCCGGAATATGAGCGTGTGACTTGTTATAATTGATCCTATTGATAATACAGAGAATGAACCTGTCATCTCTATCAAGATGATTCTACCTCGTCAGATATTTATTCTAGTCTCTGGAGCACGGACTATATAGAATAGATCAAGAAAAGAAATATTTGAACTATGATTCATACCTATTATTCAGACCTCGCAACCGGATAAAAAAAAAATGGGAATAGGTCTTTTCTAAATCAAACAATTTTTTCCTTCATACTTCTTTTGACCAAAATAAACCTTTTTCTCTATATTTTGTTGAGTTATTACATTCATTGAAGAAGTGATGATCAAATGGTTTTTACTCAGAAAACCTTTGAGTTCAGCTTTGGCTTTCTTAAATCATCGTGGTTCTAGTATGAATCTGAGGTTTCAATTGATTCATAGGGTCTCAACAAGAGAATTCCTATCAAACAAAAAAAAAGATAGGGAAGAGAAGATTCAAGAGGCCTGTCACGATTAACATAAAGAAAGATGGATGAGCCAACTTGAGATTGTATTTCTTGGCATTATCATCACAAAGAAGAGATTCCGGATTTTTCTTACTTCGTATCTTTGGGTCAAATCGAGTCAAGCGGCTAAGCCACAAGAAGTTTGAAACTCTCTATTCCATATCCGTTGAACCCAGTATTTGTGTGTTTCGGCTTGAGCCGTACGAGATGAAATTCTCATATACGGTTCTCAGAGGGGGAGTCTTTCTTGGGTTACCTATCTCAATAAAGTATATGATTGGTTCGAGGAACGTCTCGAGATTCAAGCGATTGCAGATGATATAACTAGTAAATATGTTCCTCCTCATGTCAACATATTTTATTGTCTAGGGGGGATTACGCTTACTTGTTTTTTAGTACAAGTAGCTACGGGTTTTGCTATGACCTTTTACTATCGTCCAACTGTTACAGAGGCTTTTTCCTCTGTTCAATACATAATGACTGAGGCCAACTTTGGTTGGTTAATTCGATCAGTTCATCGATGGTCAGCAAGTATGATGGTTCTAATGATGATCTTGCACGTATTTCGTGTGTATCTTACAGGTGGTTTTAAAAAACCCCGCGAATTAACTTGGGTTACAGGGGTGGTTCTGGCTGTATTGACCGCATCTTTTGGCGTAACTGGTTATTCCTTACCTCGGGACCAAATTGGCTATTGGGCAGTAAAAATTGTAACAGGCGTGCCTGAAGCTATTCCTATAATAGGATCACCCTTGGTAGAATTATTACGTGGAAGTGCTAGTGTGGGCCAGTCCACTTTGACTCGTTTTTATAGTTTACATACTTTTGTATTGCCTCTTCTTACTGCCGTATTTATGTTAATGCACTTTCCAATGATACGTAAGCAAGGTATTTCGGGTCCTTTATAGAAAAGGCAGATCATAGATATTTGTAATTTATAATATCGGGGAGGAACAAGAGTCTTTCATTGCTACAAATATGGATTATTGAAAAATAAGGCATGTTATTTGGATACCTCTATTCAACTCTGAAGTATTGTTTATTTGATACGAATCGAATAGTTGAAGTATATTTTCCTAAAAGAGGATGGATTATGGGAGTGTGTGACTTGAACTATTGATTGGTCCATGCAGATATATGATTTTATCCGCCACGTTGGAATTCACAACCTAACGTGTCTCCACATCCAACCATCACGTCAGTCCTTTTATGTAGCATAGGATAGGCCGGTTCGCTTGAGGAGAATATTTTCTATGATCATACCCGAATCATGTCATGCATGAACAGGCTCCGTAAGATCCCTAGAATAGAATGATCCAATGTTCTATTTATTCCACTTTTTTTGATTTTTCTTTTTTTTTTAGTAATTTTCTTATAATTAATTGATAGTATTAATATTTCATATTAATTTGATAGTAATCTTAGTAAGTTTTTTATAGTATGTAGATGCATTCATTTCCTCTGCATCGACACTGAATCTATGATACTATTGGAGTTAAATAAGGGATCTAAGGAAGAACGGGGGCTAGACTTTATTAGTAACAAGTAAAAATTTTGTATTTTTGTATGTAATACAATCGGGATGTTGTGGGGATAAATACCAACCAAAAGACATGAGACAATCCAAAAAGCACTTGATCATGATCAAATTTGTAAGCCTACTTGGATATTGAGCATTTCCTTGTTGCCAGAACTGAATTCTTTGCAATGAATAATGAATCGTTGAAACTCGGGGAAATGGAATTTGATAAATCTTTTCTTACATAGAGTCATTCTAATGTAGATATGTATGAAATATAGATCTTCTATGGACCTATTTATGTTCTATGGATCTATTTCTGTGATTCTTTTGATTCTTGCTCGAGCCGGATGATAAAAAATTATCATGTCCGGTTCCTTTGGGGGATGAATCCACAAGAATTCACCTATCCAAATAACAAAGAAACCTGATTTGAATGATCCTGTATTAAGAGCTAAATTGGCTAAAGGGATGGGACATAATTATTATGGAGAACCTGCATGGCCCAATGATCTTTTATATATTTTTCCAGTAGTAATTCTAGGCACTATTGCATGTAATGTGGGCTTAGCAGTTCTAGAGCCGTCAATGATCGGTGAACCGGCGGATCCGTTTGCAACTCCGTTGGAAATATTACCCGAATGGTACTTCTTTCCCGTATTTCAAATACTTCGCACAGTACCCAATAAGTTATTGGGTGTTCTTTTAATGGTTTCAGTACCAATAGGATTATTGACAGTACCTTTTTTGGAGAATGTCAATAAATTCCAAAATCCATTTCGTCGTCCAGTAGCTACAACAGTCTTTTTGATCGGTACCGCAGTAGCTCTTTGGTTAGGTATTGGAGCAACTTTACCTATTGAGAAATCCCTAACTTTAGGTCTTTTTCAAATTGATTAAACCGTGAAATACCACGACATAGGTATCTAAGGAAGATCCCCTTCTGGATCTTCCCTAGATACATCAATCTTATTATGATCTATTCTGCAAATATATGGATCGTGTCGGAGATTAAAAACTTATTCTATTCTTTTTTATTTCTAAAAACTAAAAAAAGAAAAAATTCCAATGGATTTAAAATGAAAACTTTTTCTTAGGTAAATTGATTGCAAAATGCTTCTGTAGAGTGCCCAATATCTGTTTTACATCTTCTATGCGAAAATATTCCATTTTCATAAGATCTTCTTGACTGTGACTCAAAAGGTCCAATAATGTATGTATATTGGACCTTTTGAGACAATTATAGGTCCTGGAAGACAATTCTGATTGGTCAATAAAAATACATGTCAATGGAATTCCTTTTTTGTTTTTCTTGAGATTAGTGAATCTGTCTTGAAAGGAAAAAAGGGGTAGATTCCATCTGTTTTCATTTTCCTCGAAATTCATGTCCTTTTCCTCTGCATGTAGAAAAGGAATCAATAAATCAATCAAATTACGAGAAGCCTCATAAAGTGCTTCTTTAGGAGTTAAACTTCCATTCGTCCATATTTCTAGAAAGAGTATCTCTTGTTTTTCATCCCCATTCCCATAAGAATGAATACTATGATTCGCATTTAGAACAGGCATAGATACAATATCTATAGGATAACTTCCATCGTGAGAGTCGTTTGTGGATTTCATACGATATCCGCGATCTCTCTTGATTTGTAATTCAATACACAAATCAATTGGTTCTGTCAGGTTAGCTATATGCTGTGTCGTGTCAACTATTTCTACAGAAGGTGGTGAGATGATATCTTGAGCTGTTATGTATTTTGGACCCCTGACGCAAATGGATGCGTCCCTAATTCCATAGAGATTACTTCTCAATACAATCTCTTTCAAATTTATTAAAATCTCATGTACTGATTCTTCAATACCTGCTATCGTAGAATATTCATGCAGCACATTCTCAGATGTTGCACGTGTGATACATGTTCCTTCTATTTCTCCAAGTAAAGCCCTTCGCATGGCGATACCTATGGTATCGGCTTGACCTTTCATAAGCGGGGACAAAACGAAACGACCATAATAAAGACGCTTGCTGTCTGCTCTTGATTCAACACATTTCCACTGTAGTGTTCGAGTGGATCCTGCTACTTCTTCTCGAACCATACTCTTATTTTTCTTTTATTTATGATTATTGGATCAGATCATTGAATCATTTATTTCTCTTGAAATCTCTTGAATTCTTATTTCTACACACGTCTTTTTTTAGGGGGGCGACATCCATTATGCGGCATGGGTGTTACATCACGTACGAAACTTAATAGCATCCCATTTCTACGAATGGCTCGTAATGCCGCATCTCTTCCGAGACCTGGACCCTTTATCATAACTTCTGCTCGTTGCATACCTTGATCAACTAATGTACGAATAGCATTAAATGCCGCGGCTTGAGCAGCATAGGGTGTTCCTTTTCTTGTGCCTTTGAATCCAGAAGTACCTGCGGAAGCCCAAGAAACCACCCGACCTCGTACGTCTGTAACAGTTACAATAGTATTGTTGAAACTCGCTTGAACATGAATAACTCCTTTTGGTATTCTACGTTCATTCTTATTTGAACCAATACGTGCATTCTTACGTAAACCAATTTTTGCTATAGGTTTTGTCATATTTTATTAGATCATATTCATAAGAATAAAAGAAAAAGAAAGAAGAATCAGAAATCTACATAAAGATACGGATACAGGAATATCCATTTCATATGAAAACGAATCCTTTCTTCTTTCTTTTTACATATACATGGGTTTTTCTTTTAAAAAGTTCTTGATTTAGAACTTGAGAAGGATTACCCCTGTCTCTGTTTATGTCTCGGATTGGAACAAATGACTATAATTCGCCCCCGCCTACGAATCAAGCGACATTTTTCACAAATTTTACGAACAGAAGCCCTTATTTTCATATTTATCATTCCTTACTTTCATTCTGAATCTATTTTTTTTTGGAAACAAAAATCAGTTTATTGCATTTTTGAACTTCGAATTATATCCCTACGAAAAGGATGTTTAAAAGAATGATCTAATCGTTTGAATCTTTTTTGCGAAGTCTATAAATTATACGTCCCCTGGTTGAATCATAACGACTCATTTCTATTTTGACTCTATCTCCGGGTAGTATACGTATAAAACTGCGCCGGATTCTTCCTGAAATATAACCTAGAATTAGATCTTCATTATCTAACTGAACTCGGAACATGCCGTTGGGAAGTGATTCAGTAATTAAACCCTCATGAATTAATTTTTGTTCTTTCATTCCAGGGAACCCCCTTTAAGTATCAACTAATAGAGGAAGAGTTCTATAATTCACTTCTCCTCTCTATTTTACAAATAGTAAGTTCGAGAGAAAATTAGGGTACCCAGGAGAATCACCATATATAACACAAAATTTCTCCTCCAATTTTTTCTAGTCGAGCTTCTCGATCTGTCATTATACCTCGAGAAGTAGAAAGAATTACAATTCCCATTCCGCCTAAAATCTTAGGAATTCGTTGATAGTTGGAATAGATTCGTAGACCGGGTCGGCTGATACGCTTTAAAATTATTTTATTACCTTTGCTATTCTTTCTATGTCGTAAGGTTAAAACCAAGAAATTTTTTTGACTTTCTTGATGTTTTCGAACATTTTCAATAAAACCTTCTCGTAAAAGTATTTTCACAATGTTTTTAGTGATATTAGTAGATACTATTTGAACTCTTCCCTTTTGATCTATGTCAGCATTTCTTATAGAAGTTAATATATCGGCAATAATGTCCCTACCCATGACGAACTATAGTTATTGGTGCCTCCTAATTTTGATATAATCAACATGCTTCTTTTTTGTTTTATTTTTTATTGAAATTCTTAAATTATAAAAATTATAAAAAATTATTAGAAATTTAAAGTATATGCATGAGACACAATCTATTCTATTAATAGGATCTGTTTCAGATATTTGAATATTATAAGTTATAAATATAAATATTCCATATATAGATATAGATTATAGATAGGATATATCCTATCTATAATACTTCGGGTGCTAATGAAACTATTTTAGTAAAATTCAATTGTCGCAATTCTCGAGCAATCGCACCAAAAATTCGAGTTCCTTTTGGATTTCCTTCTTGATCAATGATAACCGCTGCATTGTCATCATATCGTATTATCATGCCATTATCACGTTTGAGTTCTTTACACGTGCGTACAATCACAGCTCTAATTATTTCTGATCTTTCTATAGGCATGTTGGGCACTGCTTCTTTGATTACAGCAACAATAACATCGCCAATATGAGCATATCGGTGATTACCAGTTCCTATGATTCGAATACACATCAATTCTTGAGCTCCACTGTTATCCGCTACATTCAAAAGGGTCTGAGGTTGAATCATATCATTTTTATTTGAATCTCTTATTTCAATGCAAGGGATAATGGAAAAAAGAAATATTGTCTGTCTAGAGATAAAGAAATCCGTGGTTGTTTTTTCGTTCTCAATACTCCTTCTTCTTTTACTTTTGTTTACCTATCCTGAAATAACAAATTGAGTTCGTATAGGCATTTTGCATGCAGCTATTTCCATAGCAGCTTTGGCTACAGTTTCTGATACTCCACTCATTTCATAAAGTATTCGGCCCGGTTTAACAACAGATACCCAATATTCGGGGGATCCCTTGCCCGAACCCATACGTGTTTCTGTAGGTCTTACAGTAACAGGTTTGTCGGGAAAGATACGTACCCATATCTTTCCACCACGACGCGCATATCGTGTCATTGCTCTTCGCCCTGCTTCTATTTGTCTAGCTGTGATCCAAGCAGGTTCAAGTGCCTGAAGAGCGTATCTGCCAAAACAAATATGATTGCCTCGGCAAGATATTCCTTTCATTCTACCTCTATGTTGTTTACGAAATCTGGTTCTTTTGGGGTTATAGTTGATGGTTATTTCTGAATTCCATCTCTACTGCAAAGCCGGACATGATAGTTTCTTCTCATCCAGCTCCTCGCGAATGAAATGATTCAATAATAATAATAATAATATTACATATACACATGTATTTCATTCTAAGAAAGAATATACTAAGAATATACTAATTTTTTTTATATTGAATTTGTTACATAGGTAGCTGTATATATAACTAGGCGTGTTTGTTTATATATAATGCTTCTTTCTTTTATCAAAATTTCTAAAGTATTTTACTTTACCTCTATTGAATCACGCCAACAGTCATCCAATAAATGAAATTCTTAAATTAAATAAAAATAAAGAAAGGTTTCGCGGGCGAATATTGACTCTTTCCTCCTTCATTTGTAGGGTCAATTCATGACCATTTAAAAGAAATCCATTTTTTATTGGTTCATTCCGCCATCCTACCCAATGAATCATTAGGATTGATTCGTTTTCAAGAAAATCCTATGTAATCACAGGTTCCATCGTTCCCATAGCTTCTCTATTAATGCTTAGGCCTGAACTCTGCAATGGAGCTCTTAACAAAATCTGTTATTTGTTTCCGAGTCAATCTCCTCAGTTTTTATTAACCCGAAGCTCAATTAAATTATTCTCTATTTTTTATTATTTCTATTATCTATTTTTCTATCTTTGATATCTTATTATTTCTTTATCTATCTTCTTTTTCTATCTTATTACATACATAATAGACTGACTATATTATCCATATTGATTAGATTATTTAGATTATTATTTTAATTTAATTTCTTTTATTATATTTCTTCTATTTTCTTCTATGTTTCTATTTTATTTCTATTTTTTATTTGTATATTTCTTATTCTATTGTAATTGTATATTTTGTATTTTTATTTGATGTTGATGCTTTATAACACTGCTTTTTTATGGGGTAATTCTTCATAAACCATACATATGGGAATCATATATCATTGAGATCTTTATTCTCTCTTTCTATCATCCTTCCATTTTTCCACATCCCTTTTTTTTTCACAATTCATAATCAGATTTCTTTTTTATGAAAAGAATTTCAGTTGCTACAACTATATGATCGATTCAGTCATATAGTGACTGTTTCTTGGGATCTCGACAATACGAAGCAATAAGTTGGTTATTAGTTTTGAGTTTCTTTAGTTTTTATAGTGGGGTCAGCGTTTTTTTTTCAATCTCAATTCTCAACT